TAATCATAACACCAAATTCATTTCATTGATACATAAATGTACTCACCTATTCAAATATTTCATCGAATCATTGATAAATGGATTCCATTTGTCCTGTCCCTAAACCAAATTCGTATTTGATTTTGAAATTCTTTTCAAAAACTTGTTGATCTCTATTTACCCAATTTCCAGATTGATTTTCGTTTTTTTATTTCCCGGCTTAGTATTAGATATAAATATACCTAATACCTATCGAATCTTAGTAATAAAGGACAGTGAAAGAAATGAAGTTTTAACCTACCGTCCTTTCCAACAAACTAATCATTCCCGTAAAGGATTTTCTCTTTATTTGACTTTCTTTCACATTACTTATTATTTTCTTATTATGACTGGAATAAAAAAAAATAAACAATTTCGAAATCAAAATGATTAATCAAAAATTTCTATAGAATTATGAAAGATGTTAAAATTTTTTTTATCGAATCATATGATATCATTCCATTATATTGACAATTCCAAAAAACTGTTCATACTATGAACGTAGTATAATGGCGGTCGGGCAAGTATGCCCCCATCGTCTAGTGGTTCAGGACATCTCTCTTTCAAGGAGGCAGCGGGGATTCGACTTCCCCTGGGGGTAGGGTGCTACGAAAGGAGGTTGATCATGAATTTTCAATAAAAACTGAAATGTATTCTTTCTGTTCCTGGGTCGATGCCCGAGCGGTTAATGGGGACGGACTGTAAATTCGTTGGCAATATGTCTACGCTGGTTCAAATCCAGCTCGGCCCAAGAATTTGCCGATCCACTATGAAGTTATATAACCCATTTATTGTTCTCCGGAAATGACTGATGTGCTCTGATACGGAAGAATCAAAATATGAAACACCCCTAAACGCTATTTCTTTTTTTTCTGTATTCCATCTTTCCACAAATTCGAATCTTGCTAATAATCTCGATTCATATCAAGATCTGTAAATAGAAAATCTAGGGAAAATATTTAAATAAACAAAAAAATCTTTTTTTTCATTGATTCCATTTTCAATCGATTTGTCAATAACAAACAGATTGCTCGTAATCTGTGTCGATCTCACGAAAGTGCATATCGATATAGATATCAATATATACAAAAATACGTCTCTTTCATTTACAGCAAAATGGTTCGAATCCTAAATAGAGAAAGAAACGGGTTTGAAAGAAACCGTAAAAATATGTATACTGTACACCCCTTTCCCTGGGATTGTAGTTCAATTGGTCAGAGCACCGCCCTGTCAAGGCGGAAGCTGCGGGTTCGAGCCCCGTCAGTCCCGATGGATCCAACCCCCCCAAAAAAAGACATCCATTCATTTTTTGTGTGAAAGGGAATCAAATTGATAAACAAAATCTTATTCCTAATAAGGAAGGAAAGGAAATTTGGAATTCCATCAAAAAAATGTTTTTTTGTTTTATTTAGTATGGATAAAAGATCTTCCTATGTTATACTATTTAATTCTCGACGATGAGTCGATTTGATAACTCAGATATTGTTATTCGTGATATTGATCCAATTTCATATCATCGAAATCAAATTTATGCCATTGTTGAATTAATTATCGATGAAAGATTTATCATCTCTATTCTATGGGATTAAATCCCGAATTTTTTATTGGAAATTTAAGAGAAATAAAACATAATAAAGATTATGGAAGTAAATATTCTCGCATTTATTGCTACTGCACTGTTTATTCTAGTTCCTACTGCTTTTTTACTTATAATTTACGTAAAAACGATAAGTCAAAGTGACTAATTTCACTTAAATCTGACTTCTTAAGTTTGATTAATGGAATCAATGATTAAAAAAAAATGAAAAAGGTTTTCAATTTTGGGTCTTAGTCTAAAAAAAAAAAAAAGATCGGACTACAATCAGCGTAATCCAGATAGTAGAAATCAAATATATTTGATTTCTACTATCTGAGAATTGTGTCCAATTTTTTTTTAGTTTCATCTATTTGATTTGTATTGATTCCAATGAATCTGAAATAATCAAAAAACAACTCTTATTCTTCGGATTCTTTTTACAATCCCGGTATCATATTAAAAAAAGAAAGGGGGGGGCAGGAGTGGGGATTACGCGGTCCCCCATTTTCGATATATATATATAACCTGGTTAAGCGTCAGTTCATCGAAAGAGAAATTTTAAGAAGAATTCGGTTGGAATAGGAAGCAATTTCCTATTCTATTAAATTCTCTTGATTTTCTCAAAATACGAATATAGATATAATTCAAATCTTTGTTTGATTGAAAGAGTATTTTCAATTTCTATAATATACATATACATAGAATACATTACACTACTAGAATAGAATAGAACCCTGCTGAAATGCAGATCTATTTTATATTTGTTTATATTTGAACTCAATTAATTAGTATAAATGAAAGACTTTAATTCAATAGTTCAGAAATTTAAAAACCCAAGTAGAAAACAAAATGGGTACTTTGATCCCTTAACTCAATTTTGAGTATCCCTATAGTCCACTTCTTCCCCATACTACGAGGGAAAGGGAAAATGAAAAAACTACCATTAAAGCAGCCCAAGCAAGACTTACTATATCCATGTAAATTTTGTCTCCTATCTCTGGAATTATTTAATTATTATTCAAAAATTTTTATTCTATTATTTTCTTTTGTATTATTCACTAAAAAGACTATAATAATAGCGGAATTGTTGTTAGAGAGTCAAAAAAAAAGGATTCAGGGCTAACACCATTGACAAAAAACAAGAATCCTTTCTATTAGAACATCTAAAAAGTTTTTTTTATATGATTTTTAGTAAAATCGGAAAATATTAAGCATAAACAACACATCCGGAAATATCTTCGAAAGTTTTAAGTAAATGACTGTTACTAACAGGTAGGAATAAAAAGATTTCTGTTTTACCCCCCATTTCATTAATTCATTAAGTAATTTCATTAAGTATAAAAAAAAGAATCAAGACAGATTAATTTGCATACTTATACTCTTTCTTATTTCTATTTGAAATAATTCCGTAATGTCTCCCGATTCGTTCTCTAAAAAAACTAAAATAATAGGAAGATAGCTTGCCTATTAATTTTTTTTACAGGGGTTAGTGAAAAGAAAGATTTTCTTTTTTCTATTCGATTTTAGAATCAAAAAAATTTGTAAAATCTTTTAAATTATATTAATTCTATTTTATATAAAAAATTATATAATTATATATATACTTTTAAGATTAAGAAAGCGAATTAGCTAAATTAAAAACTATTCAATCTAACTAATCTAACTAATATTAATTAAATGTGGAAGCACTAATAGACTTTCCATCAGTCTGTATACAAGGTTTTTCTTCCGTCCGTTCTCTAACTAAAAATGGAATTCCCTATCCAACTTATCCTTATCCAATCTAATTCGAGATCCAGTCAGTAGACGGACACTACAATAGTTGTGTAGTGAAAGAACTATCATTTCTAAATTTATTGATTCCTTTTCACTACTTGAATCCGAGACGAAAATATTTACATACAGCATTTTTTAGAATAAACCTACTGATGCTTAGAATTTAGAATCAAACGCAAGTCTCAAGACTCCTTTTCCCTAGCTTGCTTCTATTGGAAAAAAGTTTTCTATAAAAAACGTAATACAATATTTCATTTCAAATGTCTTATTGATTAGGCGACACCCGGATTTGAACTGGGGAAAAAGGATTTGCAGTCCCCCGCCTTACCACTCGGCCATGCCGCCAAATAGATATAGATATATATCTATATGAAGTATATGAGAATACCCCTTTTTTCTATTGAAAAATAAAAAAGAATCTCGAGACAATTCGCAACCGTTAACTATTAATTTATGAATTATTCTTGAATATTGAATATTTGAATCTAAAATGGTTTTTTTTCTTAATGAGATAAGAAAATAAAATGGATACATAACCAATCAATATTGCTTTTTTTTTTGAAAAAAAAAAAAACTTTCTCCATTCCAATTATAACAGCAACTGTCAATATATGTAAACCCTAGAACATAAATTTGAATAGTTACACAAATATTATCTAATCGAGTATCTTATCCATCCATATATATAATACCGATACTATACGGAACGGAATTATCAAGAAATTGTCGTGCTTCTCCTTAACAATTTTCTCTATTCAATTTATTGAATAGAAAAATTGTTAAGGAGAAGCACGACATGTTATGTGTTGTCCCGAACAAATATGACTGCAATAAAGTTAGAGACAGGTCTATAGCTAGAGTTCAATCTATGCATGTTTAAAAAATACAAAAGCCTTAATTACACATTACACATTCTAATCGTATTAATCGTATTCTCCAAAAAAATAGTTCAAAATATTTCTTTTCTTTAGAATCCCGAATTCATTTTTGCTGGTATCCAATTGAATTGGAATATGGAATATCATAATAATGATAGAAACAGGATGCATTTTTTTATATTCCTTAAAATGAAAAAAAAAATCTTGAAATCCGGGTCGAATTTTTCAATTCATTTCCATTTTGAGATTAGAATTTAGATTTTATCTGTTTGTTTTGTTGCAAATTCCTTCCTTCGAAGTTGAGTATAAAATTCTATTTTATTTATTCCTCTTTTCATAATAGGTATTTCATACACGGGATTAGTTAAAATTTCATGTAATTCAGTATAAATTTCATGTAATTCAGTATAAAGAACAGAAATTCCAGTATTGCTAAATTGATTCATGTGATTTGATGAAGAATGGCAGCAAATCGGTGGAATATTTTTCGATAAAATTCACGGGGAAATTGAAAATGCTTGGGGATGGAAATGAAGGAATGTCTACACTACCTGGATTGAATCAGATCCAATTTGAAGGGTTTTGTAGGTTCATTGATCGGGGCTTACCAGAGGGGCTTTTTAAGTTTCCAAAAATTGAGGATACAGATCAAGAAATTGAATTTCAATTATTTGTAGAAACATATCAATTATTAGAACCCTTGATAAACGAAAAAAATGCTGTATATGAATCGCTTACATATTCTGCTGAAT